ATAGGTAGGGATGACAGGATTTGAACCTGTGACATTTTGTACCCAAAACAAACGCGCTACCAAGCTGCGCTACATCCCTTCAATTGGTCTACAGTGTCATTGTAGAGAATTCCTGTCTTGTTTTCCACATCATTATTTCCTCGATTGATATATACACTTTCTATGGGCATTTCGTCTTTTTGGTCCTATTTAATATTTAAATATAAAAAATCAATTTAATATATTTAATATTTAAAAATAGTAAAAGACTTCTATACGTATGAAATACGGAACGTAACCTATTGTAAAAAGAAATGAGTAGTTTTCGGGAATGCTCGGGAAGAGGGGAACGTTTTTTTATATTTTAAGAAAAAAATATTATATTATTCACCGGATAATTGTACATTGAAATTTCAATTAGGTATTACGTGTACAAGGTTATTAACTGCATATGCATCTGATCATATATGTATTACTATTTTCTATTACAATAAAATAGATTCTTTATAACAAAAAAAGAAGGAAGGAGATATTTCAATGCGAGATCTAAAAACTTATCTTTCCGTGGCACCGGTATTAAGTACTCTATGGTTCGGGTCTTTAGCGGGTCTATTGATAGAGATCAATCGTTTTTTCCCAGATGCGTTGACATTCCCCTTTTTTGATTCTAGTTATTGACACGGTAACAAATAACGAAAATTCGAGAGACAATTAACTATTTGTGACTAATCCTTCGCCCCCTTTTCTCTTTTTTCCCTTTAGAATAAGAGGGAGGAAAGAGAAAAAAGTGGATTCAACAGCCTCGATACTTGGGTTCAAGTTTGAATTAAATAAATTGAATTCAAAAATTAAATAGGGGTGTAGGTAGAATAAACAACGTGGGGTCTAGATCTAGGACAAGACTCTTCTCTTATACAAGGACAAGGTACTTAAATGCAAATGAACTACTGTGATTTGAACTATAGTTTCTAAATCTTTCTTTTTTATTTTTTATATTGATTGCAGTGAAATTTTTCATAATTGGAGTTTAAGTTAGTAACTTCTATTTTTTCCTTCCTTTCTTCTTCGTTTCGGATCGAAAATAGAAGAGTTGAGTAAATCAAAAGGGGATTCATCATGGCCAAGGGGAAAGATGTCCGAATAACGGTTATTTTGGAATGTACTAGTTGTGTTCGAAACGATGTTAATAAGGTATCAACAGGGATTTCCAGATATATTACTGAAAAGAATCGGCATAACACGCCTAATCGACTGGAATTGAGAAAATTCTGTCCATTTTGTTATAAACATACGATTCATGGGGAGATAAAGAAATAGATCGAATAGAACACATTTATAGAACCCTTCCAATAAAGGCGAAAAAATGCATTAGAATAAATATATAACATAGTTAAATATAAACAAACCAAATCCTATTTATTCTAATGCATTTTAGATCCGATCGAAATAGGATTTTCGGGATAAGTAATAAACTAAACAAACCATGGATAAATCTAAGCGACCTTTTCTTAAATCCAAGCGATCTTTTCGTAGGCGTTTGCCCCCGATCCAATCGGGGGATCGAATTGATTATAGAAACATGAGTTTAATTAGTCGATTTATTAGCGAACAAGGAAAAATATTATCTAGACGGGTGAATAGATTGACCTTGAAACAACAACGATTAATTACTATTGCTATAAAACAAGCTCGTATTTTGTCTTTGTTACCTTTTCTTAATAATGAGAAACAATTTGAAAGAACAGAGTCGACCGCCAGAACTGCGGGTCTTCGAGCCAGAAATAAATAGGCTTATTCTTTCTTGACTTGAATCAAAATTCCAATCCGAACTTAAAGGCGGATTCATTTTTTGTTCAAAAAAATTAAAAATGCAAATTTGATTATCGTGTCGTAAGAAAAAAAAGAATCGGGTAAGAATAAATATTTTTTTGAGTGTGTTTATTCATTTTTACTACCTTTTTTATATTTATTTATCATATCATATTCATTTTGAATCTACCCTCCCGGAGTTCATTCTCCGGGGAACCTCGTTTAAATTATTCCGGTGGATTCTTTACAATAGACTTCTTTTATGATCTCGTTGGAAATCATATAAATACAATTTTTATTTGAGATAGCTAATTGTGCAAGTATTTTACGATTAAGAAGCACCTGTTTCTTACATAGGTCGTGTATTAATCTACTATAACTATAGGATACTCCTATTTCACGAATTGCCGCGTTTATTCGAGTAATCCACAAACGTCGAAAATGTCTCTTTTGCCTATCCCTATCCCGATGAGACGAAACCAGAGCTCTTATTCTCTGTTGAGTAATTGTTCGAGTAAGTCTTGAATGAGCCCCTCGAAAGCTTGATGCAAATAAACGAATTTTTGTTCTACGTCTCCGAGCTACATATCCCCGTCTAATTCTGGTCATTGAATAAATGAAACTTTGACGAATAACTAATATATTTCCTTTTTTCAGTTATTCTTTTTCCCCCTCCTAGTCTATTAATAACAAAGCTTTTTTCCAATGTATAAATTAAAAATTCCAATGGCTTTGGCTACTATAACCTTCCCTACCACTACTTTTATTTTTTCTAGCCATTTCACTTCGAAAAAATAAATTTTATTTTACTAAGTATCAAAATAGAATAAATGAAAAAAACTGGATAAAGAAATAGCGGCTTTCTTCGTTTCTATGGTAACTTCTTAAACGGTGAGGTTTTCTCTATACACCGGAGCCTTTACTTCATTTAATCAATGTTATTGGTAACTTGTATAGTTAACATTCTTTGGCTCTACCCATGAATTATCCAGTAATAGGTCTTTCACGATTAGATCTACTTACACAGTAACGGCATTTAATTATGAAAGTTGGCTGGGTAGCTAACCTTGTTAGTCCATTCTTGCAAAAGGGAACCTCAGTTTTTAAGTAAGATTTCCTCCGCTTAATGGATAACCATTTGCTACCAATGGAGAATTGCTTCTCATCTTAAATTGAGGTGATTGGATTTGCACCAACGGAAACCATAAATTTAATACACAATAGAATTCATAGATTATCTTTTTTTTTTAGATACTGAATTGAATGGACTTCTTTTTCTATTCTATTCGACGGTATTAATTATTGAGACTGGAAAAGGTTTTCTGTCTTTTATCCCAGCTCATGATCTGAACGAGTCGCACATACACCCTAGTACATGTTCCTCGACGCTGAGGGCATCCCCGAAGCGCGGGGGATTTTGTGACATTTCTGATTGGCTGTCTTGTATTTCTGATAAGTTGTTTAATAGTTGGCATCTTGAATCATATCCTATAATGGGCTGGTTTAGATCAATCCTAACCTGATGATTATGAATTACTTCTATTTCATTTTCTAGTAAATTCAGCAAAAAGATAAAATCTTAAATCGAGGATTTACGCGAAAAATCCGGGCTATTTTCACTCAACCACCGCTACAAGATCAACAATTCCATAAGCTTGGGCTTCTGTTGCTGACATAAAAACATCTCTTTCCATGTCTTCCGAGACAACCCATAAGGGTTTGTCCGTTCTTTGTACATAAACCCTTGTGAGAGTTTCACGCAGTTTGAGCAGCTCTTCCGCTTCCAGGATAAATTCTCCCGTTTGTGCCTCATAAAAAGAACTAGCAGGTTGATGAATCATTACCCTGATGGTATAACAAAAAGGGGTTCCTCCATTTTGCATGATGAAGATAAAAGAAAGATAAAGAATATAAAGAATAAAAAAAAAAGACAGAATTGAACAACCGTACGGGCATCTTTTATGCATTGCATACGGCTCTATAATTGACCCTTACCTTGCAAAAAAAAATAGGATCTATCAGACCCAGATCGGTAAATGATCAAATTACCACCCTTCCTTTCGTAGGAGTTCCAAAATACTATGATGGTTCCGTTGCTTTATATATTTCTTATTAGATTCTTATTTGGTTTATCTGTGATTCAGCAATCCCAAAGTTGTTTTTTGTAAAAAAAAAAGAAAAAAGAATCTTGTTTTTTTATTTTCGAACTCTTTTAGAACAAAACTAAGCCCCCGGTGTGAAAATAAAAAAGTTTGTGACGCTGAACTGGAATTTCCAATATACAAAATAGGAAATACCTTTATATCTCATACTACTATCTCGATATATAATCTAATGTTTTGAAAAAACAATAAAAAGTTTTTCTTTTGATATCGAATTTAAAGTGCCATGCTATTATTACTTAATATTCATATGGCGAAGGCATAGTCTTCTTTTTTCTCTCAAATAAAAACCTCATTGGCGCCAAGCGTGAGGGAATGCTAGACGTTTGGTAATTTCTCCTCCGGCCAATATAAAAGATCCCATTGAAGCGGCTAATCCCATGCATATTGTCTGTACATCCGGTCGCACAAATTGCATTGTATCATAAATAGCCACTCCAGGAATTACCCATCCCCCAGGAGAGTTTATAAATAAATATAGATCTTTGGTATCATTCTCGATACTGAGATATACCATAAGACCAATAAGTTGATTCGAGATCTCGCTATCAACCTCTTGTCCTAAAAAAAGTAATCTTTCTCGATAAAGTCGGTTGATTAGGGTCAAATTTATCCCTTAGGAACCGTACAGGCGCCTTTTGGTGCATACGGTTCAACAAAAAATTTCAAAAAAAAAATCAATGTGCAAATTCCAATCTTCTTTATTTGTTCATATTTGTAGAAGGATTTTTCTGACTTCTAACGAAAGGACTTTTCTTCTAGTTTTCAAAAAAAAAAGGTTTTATCTTTTACATAGAATATCCTTATAAAATAAGAATCTATTCTATTTTAAATAAATAATGAATATGAATATATAATACTAAAGAAAAAAAGAAGTCACTAAACGTATCGAATTAACTTCTCATTGATATATTGTTTCATCGAGATCCAATCCAAATCACGATGCTGTTTTCTTGTTTCTGAATGGGCCTTGTTAATCTTTTTAGGTTTATGCTCTACTCCGGGTAAAGATCCGCCCGATTTCGATTTGTACATATAGGACAAATGCTT